TTGTACTAAAAAACAAGTAAGGGTAATTCCTCCTAGACAATAAAATATGTTGACATGCGGAGGAACATATTTACTAGTTATATCATCTGCAATCGCTTGAATCTCAAGACGTTCTTCGAACCAATCATAAACTTTATTGAGATAGGTAAACCAAGGTTATTCCCCCTCCAAGAACTGTATATGAGAATTTCATCTCGTACAGCTCAAACAAAAAAAAAGAACCACATACTGATTGAAACGGATATGTAATATAAAGTTTTAAACTTCTCTCTCATTCAATATTATTAAAAGATATGAAAGAGTCAAAATGCGAAAGCTCTTCTTTGTGGTTAAATGCCAAAAAATCAAGTCAGCTCATTCGTCTTTATGTTGTGTTGATCGTTACAGGCCTCTTGAATCTTCTAGATTACCTATCTTTATTGCCTTTTTTTTTTATTTGTATGGAACGGGGAATGGGGATTTCTTCTTGTTTTCTTTATTATTGATAGGAATTATCTTGTTAAGACCCTACTTAACTAATCAATTGAAACCTCAGATTCATACGAGAACCACGATAATTCAATGAAACCTTCAAAGTCCAAAATTCACTGAGTGAGAACCATTGGATCATCACTTATTCAATCAAAAAAATAGCTATAATGACTAAAAACATAAAATACAAAGAAGCGCCTGTCCTTTGATCCAAATAAGAGTTTAAAAGCAGAAAAATATTTTGATTTATTAAAGTTTATAAGATAGAACGGAAAGAAGTCCGGCTACGAGGTCTGAGTATTAAGTATGAATCATAGTTCGAATACTTTGTGATCGATTTGATCTATTTCGTGCTCCGGATACTCGAATGAATATCCGACGAAGTAAAACCATCTTGATAAAGATGACAGATCCCATTCTCTGTACTATCCATAGGGTCAATTCTAACAAGTCACACACTCATATTCCGGAAATATACAATGCAGAAAAAAAATTTCGCGGTCGAACTACCAAAGGAGAATAGGCTAAAATTTTTAGACCTACATACTTTACTTTTTTGTATCCAGCTAAAAGCTGGGACTTCAAGATTCTTCTCAGTCTAATTCACTGAAATTCCATCCAGTAGAACAGAAGAATTATAAATCTCCAAAATAATAGATAAGAATACCGCAAATAGAGCCATTGCAACACCCATCAAAGGGGTCGTTCCCCATCCAGGAGCTACTTTACCATATTCGGAATTCAATGGTTTCAATAACTTCCCTACGGTAGTACTTCTTGGACCAGATCTAGAACTATCCTCAACAGTTTGTGTAGCCATAAATCTTATTTTGTATTCATTATGATCTGTTGACTTTGTATACCATTCCGTTGTAAATAAACGATCTTAGCATAGATCCATTGTGGTCTTTCAATTCTATAATAATGGAAACAGCAACCCTAGTCGCCATCTTTATATCTGGGTTACTTGTAAGTTTTACTGGGTATGCTCTATATACTGCCTTTGGGCAACCCTCTCAACAACTAAGAGATCCATTCGAGGAACACGGGGACTAGTTGACGTAATCAGCCGCCAAATATTTGGAGGCTGATTACGTCAATGAAGATAATGAAAAATTATTTCATTTTTTAGTTGAAATTTTAGGTGGTTCCCGAAAAAAAATAGCGAAAAAAATTATCCCTAAAGTGGATACTAAGAGAAATGTATAAACCAATGCTTCCATAAATTTGATCGTGGTTTACAATTATAGCTTTCATACCTGTTTTGTTTACTTGGGAGTATCCCTCTGGATAAAGAAAAAGAGTCAAAGAAACGGCAGCGGTTTAAATCAAGATTTCTGCAGTACCCTACCTATTAAATAAAATCGCAAACAGAAACTAGAATAAAAAAAGAAATGTTGCATCAGACTGCTTGTCTTTTTGTAGTTGGATCTCCAAGTTTTTGGAATGCCCCAAATTCCACTTGAGCATCCAAATCTGGATCAATACCAGCAAAAACATCTCTGAAGAGGGTTCTAGCACCATGCCAAATGTGTCCAAAGAAAAAAAGTAGAGCAAACGAAGCATGTCCAAAAGTAAACCAACCCCTTGGACTGCTACGAAAAACACCATCGGATTTCAAAGTAGCACGATCTAATTCAAAAATCTCACCCAATTGAGCCCGTCTAGCGTATTTTTTCACAGTTGCGGGATCACTATAACTCACTCCATTGAGTTCACCACCATAAAACTCAACAGTTACACCTACTTGTTCGACACTATATTTTGATTCTGCCCTTCTAAAAGGGACGTCGGCTCTAACAATTCCGTCTCCGTCTACCAAAACAACCGGAAATGTTTCAAAAAAAGTAGGCATACGACGTACAAAAAGTTCACGCCCTTCTTTATTTCTAAAGACGGGATGTCCTAACCATCCAACAGCTATTCCATCCCCATTGTCCATTGAACCCGCTCGGAATAACCCCCCTTTTGCTGGATTATTACCAATATAATCATAAAAAGCTAATTTTTCAGGAATTTTAGACCAAGCTTCTGATAAACTTTGATTTTCAGCCAGTCCAGCACTAACTCTTCGATATATTTCTTGTTGAAAGTATCCCTGATCCCATTGATAACGAGTAGGACCAAATAATTCGATGGGAGTAGTTGCAGAACCATACCACATAGTTCCAGCAACAACAAAAGCTGCAAAAAAGACTGCAGCAATACTACTGGAAAGGACGGTTTCAATATTGCCCATACGTAATCCTTTGTATAGACGTTGAGGCGGACGAACACTAAGATGGAATAGGCCCGCTAATATACCCAACGTCCCTGCTGCAATATGATGAGAGGCTATTCCTCCCGGAACAAAAGGGTCAAAACCCTCCACGCCCCACGCCGGGTTTACGGGTTGGACCTTTCCGGTTAGTCCATAAGGGTCGGATACCCATATTCCAGGACCATATAATCCTGTTACATGAAATGCGCCAAAACCAAAGCAAGCCACTCCTGAAAGAAATAAATGAATTCCAAAAATCTTGGGCAAATCCAAAGAAGGTTTTCCTGTACGTTCATCACAAAAAATTTCTAGATCCCAATATACCCAATGCCAAATAGCTGCCAAGAAGCACAAGCCAGAAAACACGATATGTGCTCCGGCTACCCCTTCGTAACTCCAAAGACCCGGATTCGTTATAGTCCCTCCTGTAATATTCCAACCGCCCCACGAATTGGTTATTCCTAAACGAGTCATGAAAGGTATAACGAACATACCTTGTCTCCACATTGGATCAAGAACAGGGTCGGAGGGATCAAAAACTGCTAATTCATATAGAGCCATCGAACCGGCCCAACCAGCAACCAGAGCAGTATGCATTATATGAACAGAAAGCAAACGACCGGGATCATTCAATACAACAGTATGAACACGATACCAAGGCAAACCCATGGAAATACCCCTTTATCAACGAAAAATAGACACTATGTAACTTTATTGCATTGGAAAAAACTATGCTACGGACCCCCCCTTTTTTAGGTAATTGTTTCGGAGAAAGGATTAATATTTGTTCTATTCTGTTAGTAATAATGGAACAATTCGATTCATAAGAAAAAAGGGAAGCGGATCTATTCTATATCCGATAAGTACCAATACGCAATGGGGGGTGAATCCTATTTTATATGAACCAAGATAGCTATTGTTGTTCATCATTCAGAAGCCCGTTCGTAAAAAATTTCCTTTACTTTTATTTTATATTTTATTTTAGCTTATTCAACTTATGTATTAAATATGATTAATTTAAATATGATTAATAATAATAAAGTAGGAAAAAAGGATAATAGTATTAAAAAACGAAACCCCCAGTCTTACGTTTCCACATCAAAGTGAAATAGAGAACTTCATTCTCTTTTTTTTTCATTTCATGCCTATTGGCGTTCCAAAAGTACCTTTTCGAAGTCCTGGAGAAGGAGATACATCTTGGGTTGACATATAGTGCGACTTGTCAGATATATTGGGCTATATGGGATTTCCCCATTTTCTCCCTCGATCGAGATATCCTCTGTTTCGCCCCAAAAGATTGATTGAATTATCAAAAATTTGTAACGCGAAGCGCAAAAAATAAAGTGGAATTAAATGCAGGGAGTATTTAGATTGATATTAGATTATCAAAATTTTTTTATGGTTTACGTGATCGGACTAATAAAATGAAGTATCCAGGCTCCGTTTAGTAAAAACCCAATTGATAATTAATATATAATATTTTGATAATTACTACTTATATAATATGCAAAATTATGATAAAAAATTCTATAAAAAAAATAGAAACAGGGTGATCTAAAACAGACTGTTGCTCAAATCAAATAATATAATTAAAAATTTGTTGACTAGTTGACAGAAGACATGTGAAAGAAATGAATTGAAAAAAAAAGAAGGAGTAGTAAAAAAAGATGCGGTATTTGGTTCATTTGTCCTATATGTGCAAATCAAAATCGGGCAAATTTTTCCTTTTACTCGGGGTAGAGCATAAACCTAAAAAATGGAATAAAAAAAAGGAAGAAGCCCGTTCAGGAACAAGAAAAAACCATCGTCATTTCAACTGAATCTCGATGAAAAAAAAATATCAACGAATCAAGTTAGTCTGATAGGCTTAATCAATCGTTTTATTATAGGATTATAATATCTAATAAAAGGGGCCAAAACAGATTTTTTCTTTGACTTTTGGGAGCAAGTCCTTCCGTTATAAGTTAGAAAGAAAAACCTTCTATGAAAAAAAGGGGGGGTTGGAATCGACACATTGATTTTTTCACAATTTTTGTTGAACCGTATGCATCAAAAGGTGCCTGTACGGCTCCTAAGGAATAAAATTTTATCCTAATCAACCGACTTTATCGAGAAAGATTATTTTTTTTAGGCCAAGAGGTTGATACCGAAATCTCGAATCAACTTATTAGTCTTATGATATATCTCAGTATAGAAAAGGATACCAAAGATCTTTATTTGTTTATAAACTCTCCTGGTGGATGGGTAATATCTGGAATGGCTATTTATGATACTATGCAATTTGTGCGACCCGATGTACAGACAATATGCATGGGATTGGCCGCTTCAATAGCATCCTTTATCCTAGTCGGAGGAGCAATTACCAAACGTATAGCATTCCCTCACGCTTGGCGCCAATGAGTTTTTTTATTTTCGAGAAAAAAATACTATGCCTTCGCCATCGAAAATATGAATTAGTTAAGTAATAATAGCATGGCACGTCGAATTCGATATGAAATTTTTGAGATTAAAAAAAAAATGAGATTATATATTGAAAGAGTAGTATGAGATAAGGAAGGGGTATTTCAAATGATATCTTACCTATTCGGGCACATCTCAGCGTCACAAACTTTGTTTTCACACCGGAAGCTTATTTAAAAAATTGATAAAAAAAAAAAAAGACACTTTGGGATTGCTGAATCATAGACGAAGCAAAAAAATGATATATAAAGCAACGGAACCATCATAGTATTTTTTTAACTCCTACAAAAAAGAAGGATGGTAATTGGATGGTTTTTGGATCCGCGTATAATACAACCTATATTTTGTTTTCTTTCGCCAAAACGAAAGGTCAAAAAAGTAAATTCCAGTGTGGAGCCGTATGCAATGCACAAAAAAAAGCCTGTACGGTTATTCAATTTTCTCTGTTTTTTTGGTTATCTCGCCTCATTCTGCGAAATAGAAGAAAATTTTCTATTATATCATCAGGGTAATGATCCATCAACCCGCTAGTTCGTTTTATGAGGCACAAACGGGAGAATTTATCTTGGAAGCGGAAGAACTACTAAAACTTCGCGAAACTATCACAAGGGTTTATGTACAAAGAACGGGCAAACCTATATGGGTTGTATCCGAAGACATGGAAAGGGATGTTTTTATGTCAGCAACAGAAGCCCAAGCTCATGGAATTGTTGATCTTGTCGCGGTTCAATAAAAAATAGGAGCGATTTCATGCAAATCTATAATTTCTAATTTTATATCTTTTTAGATTAAAGGTTTCGTTTCATATTCTCTTCAATATAAAAAAAATATATTGAAGAGAATCTTGAAGAGAAGTAATTCAGAATTAGCCGGTTAGAACTAATCTAAACCAGCCCATTATTTATATGATTCCGTATGCCAACCATTAAACAACTTATTAGAAATACAAGACAGCCAATCCGAAATGTCACGAAATCTCCAGCGCTTCGGGGATGCCCTCAGCGACGAGGAACATGTACTCGGGTGTATGTGCGACTCGTTTAGATCATAGACTGAGACACAAAAGGAATTCTTTTTGAAATATCAAGGATCAGTACCTGTGAATAAAATAGAATGGAGGAACTCGATTCATTTTTTAAAATTTAAAATAGATCGTTCATATCTTCTATTGTGTCTGAAACTTATGGTTTACATTGGTGCAAATCCAATCAACTCCATTTTTTAGAAAACCCCCAATGATAACAAATGGTTATCCATTAAGCGGGGGAAATTCCATTTTTTATTAAATCCACTCTTGAAAGAAAAGAACGGACTAACAGGGTAAACGACCAAATCAATTTTACAAATGAAATACCGTTACTGTATAAAGTGGATCTCATTGTGAAAGACCTATTACTGGAATATTGATGGGGTAGAGCCAAAGAATGTGAATTGTACAAGTTACCAATAGTATTGATTAATTAAAATAAAAGAAGGAGCTCCGGTGTATAGAGAGGACCTCACCGTTTTAGAAGTAACCATAGAAACGATGGAACCCACTATTTATCCATTTCTATTTACTACTTTTTGTAGTTATTCTATTTTTTTTATATCAAGTATCAAGGCAATTTATCCTTTCAAAGCAAAGGAAAATACCTAGCAAAAAATAGTGGTGGGGAAGGTTAGAGTAGCAAAAGCCATTGGAATTTTTTTTTATACATTGGAATAATTCGTTTGGTTATTAATAGACTAGTAAAGGGGAAAAGAATAACTAAAAAAAGAATTAGTTATTCATCAAAGTTTGATTTATTCAATGACTAGAATTAAACGCGGATATATAGCTCGGAGGCGTAGAACAAAACTTCGTTTATTTGCATCAAGCTTTCGAGGGGCTCATTCACGACTTACACGAACTATGACTCAACAGAGAATAAGAGCTTTAGTTTCGGCTCATCGGGATAGGGGTAAAAGAAAAAGAGATTTTCGCCGTTTATGGATCACTCGAATAAATGCCGTAATTCACGAAATGGGGGTATTCTATAGTTATAACCAATTCATACACAATCTGTACAAAAAGCAATTACTTCTTAATCGGAAAATACTTGCACAAATAGCTCTATTAAATAGGAGTTGTCTTTATACGATTTCGAATGAGATAAAAGAATAAGGGGATTGGAAGAAATCCACTAAAATATTTGAAATAGAGTTCTAAGGAGAATGAGCTCGGGGAAGGTAGAGTAGAAATTAGTATTATAAAAAAGTCGTCAAAACAAAACGAGAGTATATAGTCGCTAAAAAAAGAGTTATTCTTTTCGACAATTCTTTTCTTTTTTTTCTGACAGACACGGACATAACAATCAAATTTTGATTCTTGATTGGATTTTTTGAACAAAATGTTAATCTCTTTTTTAATTCCTTCAGATTGGAATTGTTATTCAATTGAAGAATAAGTCTATTTTTTTCTGGTTCTAAGGCTAGTAGTTCTAGGGGTCGACTCACTTCTTTCAAATTGTTTCTGATTATTAAGAAAAGGTAATAAAGATAAAATACGAGCTTGTTTTATAGCAATAGTGATTAATCGTTGTTGTTTTAAAGTCACTCTATTCACCCGTCTAGATAATATTTTTCCTTGTTCACTAATAAATCGACTAATTAAACTCATGTTTCTATAATCAATTCGATCCCCCGATTGGATCGGGGGCAAACGCCTACGAAAAGATCGCTTGGATTTAGTAAAAAGTCGCTTAGATTTATTCATAATTTTTTTATTCCTTATCTCTATAAAATCCTAATCTCTAAAATCCTATTTTGATCGGATCAAAATAAAAACGATTTATATTTCTATATAGGATAGAGTTTCTATATAGAATTAAGAATATAGGATTAGATTTCTTTCTATTTATTTATTTGTTTATATTTATATATATGTAATAATATATAGATACTAGCATTATTCCTGTTCTTAAAATAAAAGGTGACATACAAGCACTCAATTTGATCTATTTCTTGATTTCCCCGTGAATTGTATGTTTAGAACAATAGGGACAGAATTTTCTCAATTCCAATCGACTAGGGGTGTTATGTCGATTCTTTTGAGTAATATATCTGGAAATTCCCGCGGATTCTTTCTTAATATCATTTCGAACACAACTGGTACATTCCAAAATAATTGTTACTCGAACATCTTTACCCTTGGCCATGAAACCTCCTTTGGATTTATGATTCACCCCAATCTTCTATTTTATTTTTAGGATCCAGAAAGAACAAGAACCAAAAAAATAGAAGCTGTTAACTCAAAAAAATTTTGAAATATTTCGTTTCAATGAATATTAATTAGTAATTAAATCAAAATCAAATAATAAGCAATACAATGATTTTGTGAAAACTTAAAATCTTTGTAGAGTATTTTTTTTAAGTATCTCATCGGATACTCTTTTCCTAGCAACACTTTTTTTGTTCTATTACTAATTTAATTGGATCCTGAACCCTCATTTTTATGACCTCGCGCCCCCCCACTTTTTTCTAATTATTTTTTTAGAATGAATTAGAAAAAAAGGGGGGGGGGATTAGTCCCCGCTTGTTGATTGGATCTCTAAAATTTTTAACCCCTTTCTGATGTTAATAACTAGAATGAAAAAAAGGGAAATGTTAATGCATCTGGAAATAAACGATTAATCTCTATTAATAAACCTGCTAACGAAGCGAACCATAGAGTACTTAGTACCGGTGCTACGGAAAGATATGTTTTTAGATCTCGCATTTGAAATCCTCCTTCTTTCTTCTTTATTTAATTGTATTACATTATATATAGTAATATATATAACTACGGATGTACATGTAGTTAAGAAGTTCTTGTATTTGTATACGTAACTTCCGCCCCCCACTTTGAAAATGAGAATTGAAATATTGTCTACTAGAACGATCTTATAGATTCCATTTTCAAATGGAAACGCCTTTTTATGTCAAATTGAAATTGAGAGAATTTTCGTAAAAAAAAGTCATTTTTTTATTATATGTTTGTTATCTGATATGAGAAAAAAAAGAAGAAATGAATTGGATATACCAATAAAAAAGAAGAAGGATGTGGAAAACAAGACAGGAATTCTCTACAATGACACTGTAAACCAATTGAAAGGGATGTAGCGCAGCTTGGTAGCGCGTTTGTTTTGGGTACAAAATGTCACGGGTTCAAATCCTGTCATCCCTACCTATTACTACTCTTCTGAGCAGTAACGAGGGATCTTTTTTAGATCTATCTTTTTTTAATAAAATTGGACATACATATAATTCTGAAATTTATGATATACTATGATATAGTATATACGTACAAAATGGATTCGGGTTAAAGAATGTCCTCTTTCTAGCCTTTTCGTTTTTTAGAAAAAACAAGAAAAACGCTCTTAGTTCAGTTCGGTAGAACGTGGGTCTCCAAAACCCAATGTCGTAGGTTCAAATCCTACAGAGCGTGAAATCCCTCTTGTTTATTAGATTGTGTCAAAATTCCACTGTTCGCAAATCATTGAGCAGCAATCTGAATTAGACCTCCCGCATATGAAAGCAAGAAGGAGGTCAGTTAAAAAAAAAAGAGATGTTAATTAATCAAAAGTCCAACTGATCACCACGTCTGTATTGTAAATAAGCAGTTACGAATAATCCAGCCAAAGTAATAGGAATTAGACCTAAGACGATTCCAAATAAAAAAACTTCAATCATTTCAATTTTATTTTGTTTTCATTTTTGAAAGGGAGAAAAGAGAGGTACTATCTATTCCTAGCTCTTAATCTGTATTGCCGATGAATCTCAATGAGCAAAATTGGGTAATTAACACGG